AATATTCTAATATAGAAAGAAAAAGAATTAATAGAGGAACTCCTCTTGACAGTACTAGATGTTTTATATGTAAATCCTAGATGTGAAATGTGAAAAAGAGGCATAATTCGTCTAGAAAAGGGAACAGATATGGTATATAAAGAAGAATAGGTGCACAACAAAAAAAAAAAGAATTCAAAATTGACTGATTCACTCAGTAAAGGATTGAAAAGGATTCCATTGGGTAGTAAAACTCAATCGAATGCTAACTCCCATTTATTTCTTATGGAATTAACTGATCAACTTGCTATCGGATATTTATTTTCGATTCAGTACTTTTCAAAAAAGAATTTCGACATATTTATTAGGATTTATGATTATGAGAAGCAATCCCACTACTTCTGATCCTGTGGTTTCTACACTTGAAGAACAAAACCTAGGGCGTATCGCTCAAATTATTGGCCCAGTACTGGATGTCATTTTTCCACCAGGCAAGATGCCTAATATTTATAATGCTTTGGTAATTCAGAGTCGAGATACTGTTGGTCAGCAAATTAATGTAACTTGTGAGGTACAACAATTATTAGGAAATAATCGAGTTAGAACTGTAGCTATGAGTGCTACAGATGGTCTGATGAGAGGAATGAAAGTTATTGACACAGGAGCTCCTCTAAGTGTTCCAGTCGGCGGAGCTACTCTCGGACGAATTTTCAACGTTCTTGGAGAGCCTGTTGATAATTTAGGTCCTGTCGATATTCGCACAACATCTCCCATTCATAGATCTGCACCCGCCTTCATACAGTTAGATACGAAATTATCAATCTTTGAAACAGGGATTAAAGTGGTGGATCTTTTAGCTCCCTATCGCCGTGGAGGAAAAATAGGACTCTTTGGGGGAGCTGGAGTGGGTAAAACAGTACTCATCATGGAATTGATCAACAACATTGCCAAAGCTCATGGAGGCGTATCCGTATTTGGCGGAGTAGGTGAACGTACTCGTGAAGGAAATGATCTCTATATGGAAATGAAAGAATCCGGGGTGATTAATGAAAAAAATCTTGCAGAATCCAAAGTAGCTCTAGTCTATGGTCAAATGAATGAACCGCCAGGAGCTCGTATGAGAGTTGGCTTGACTGCCTTAACCATGGCCGAATATTTTCGGGATGTTAATGAACAAGACGTACTTCTATTCATTGACAATATATTTCGTTTCGTTCAAGCAGGGTCCGAAGTCTCTGCCTTATTAGGTAGAATGCCTTCTGCAGTGGGTTATCAACCTACCCTTAGTACGGAAATGGGTTCTTTGCAAGAAAGAATTACTTCTACCAAAGAAGGATCTATAACATCGATCCAAGCAGTTTATGTACCTGCGGATGATTTAACCGACCCTGCTCCTGCCACGACATTTGCACATTTAGATGCTACTACCGTATTATCGAGAGGATTAGCTGCCAAAGGTATTTATCCAGCAGTAGATCCCTTGGATTCAACGTCAACTATGTTACAACCTCGGATCGTTGGCGAGGAACATTATGAAACTGCGCAAAGGGTTAAGCAAACTTCACAACGTTACAAAGAACTTCAGGATATTATAGCTATCCTTGGGTTGGACGAATTATCCGAAGAAGATCGTTTAACTGTAGCAAGAGCACGAAAGATTGAGCGTTTCTTATCACAACCCTTCTTTGTTGCAGAAGTTTTTACTGGTTCTCCAGGGAAATATGTTGGTCTTGCAGAAACAATTCGGGGATTTCAATTCATCCTTTCCGGAGAATTAGACGGTCTTCCCGAGCAGGCCTTTTATTTGGTGGGTAACATCGATGAAGCTACCGCGAAAGCTATGAATTTAGAAGAGGAGAGCAAATTGAAGAAATGACCTTAAATCTTTGTGTACTGACTCCTAATCGAATGATTTGGGATTCCGAAGTGAAAGAGATTATTTTATCTACTAATAGTGGACAAATTGGCGTATTACCAAATCATGCCCCCATTGCCGCGGCTGTAGATATAGGCCTTTTGAGAATACGACTAAATGACCAATGGTTAACGGTGGCTCTTATGGGCGGTTTTGCTAGAATAAGTAATAATGAGATCACCATTTTAGGAAATGATGCAGAAATTAGTACTGATATTGATCCACAAGAAGCTCAACAAACTCTTAAAATAGCTGAAGCTAACTTGAGTAGAGCTGAAGGTAAGAGACAAGCAATTGAGTCAAATCTAGCTCTCAGACGAGCTAGGACGCGAGTAGAGGCTGTCAATGCAATTTCCTCTTAGTAGTCATAAATAAATTCAATCAAAATAAAAAGAGTTCTTTATTATACCCTATACACTACATCTTTCTTCCATTCTACAAAATGAACATAATGAAGTCTAATCTGATTATAGAACGACAAAAAGAGGATGGGTAGAAAAACTTATTAGATACCGGATTCCATGGTATCTAATAAGTTCTACCTACTATTGGATTTGAACCAATGACTTCCGCCGTATGAAAGCAATACTCTAACCACTGGGTTAA